ATGAAATTATATAACCCCTTTTGTTTTCCAGAAATGCCAGATACGAAAGAATCAAGAATAAAAAGAGTCCAATTCTCTGATATATTCCTACCGCTATTTATTTATTTTATTTGCTCTATTTATTTGTTCCCATAAATTCTGATCTTGCTAATAATGATCTAGATTCCTATCAGGATCCTTAAATAGAAAGTATAAAATATAATGAAAAGAATAAAGTAACGCAAAAAAAAAAAGACTCTTTTTATTCTTAATTCTTTTTTTTTTTTTCATTGTGGACATTGAAAAACGAATTACCAATCGATTTGGCAATAACGAAAGGATTACTAGTAATCTGTGCTGTTCTCACTAACGTGTATATCCGTGTGGATATCAATATCTCGCTCACGTCTCTGTTACAACACGTCGATTTTTATCTAAATAGAAAAGAAATGGTTTGAATGAAATCATAAGAATATGTATTCGGTACTTTTTACTTCCCCGGGATTGTAGTTCAATTGGTCAGAGCACCGCCCTGTCAAGGCGGAAGCTGCGGGTTCGAGCCCCGTCAGTCCCGACGGATCCAAATCCAATAAAAAAAAGACATCAATATATCGCGCCTTTTTCTGTTAAACTGGGTCAAAAAAAAAAGGTAGAATTTCATGCCTAATGCTATCCTTTTCTCTTTTTTTTTTTTTTCAAGAAAATTATATCATTAAAAAAAAACGAAAAAGGAGTTTAGAACTTAACCCCTTCCTTTTTTCTATTTCGTTTCGATTGTTTGTTTGGTTTATTTCTAAACCCTTTGTAAACAATGGAAGTGGAAGCGGTTAGGTGGTTGTACAAGTAAGGCGGTCGATTATATAAAAGATAGAATGGAAAAGAATGATAAATAAAAAAAAGTATTAGTATTAAATAAAGGAATTCTTTTGATTGAATCCGGGATTAAAGTTTGTATTCGGTGTGTGGATAAAAGCTCTGCCTATGTTATACTATTGAATTCTCGACGATGAATCGACTTGACAGTCAGATATTGTTATTCATGATATTGATCCCATTCGCTATCATCGAAATGTAATTCATCCCATTGAATTTACAAGCGAAAGGGTTATCATCTCTATGGGATGAAATCCCGAGTTATTGCGAAGTAAAAAAAAAAACAAACGATGATATTATGGAAGTAAATATTCTCGCATTTATTGCTACTACACTGTTCGTTCTAGTTCCTACTGCTTTTTTGCTTATAATATACGTAAAAACGGTCAGTCAAAGTGATTAATTTGAATGAAACTTAACTTCTTAGTTCTTATCAATGATTTAAGAAAAAAAATTCCAATTTCACGTCTTAGTCTTAAATGAAATGAACGGACTAGAATCAGCAGTAGCCTATGAGATCCGATAGTATGGTAGAAAGGCTCATAGTAGAAAGACTCATATATGACTCTTTCTACCATACTATCTATTTTTATTATTGTAATGTATAAAGATAGAAACTGAATAGAGATCAATCTACAATATGGATATGTATCTTCATACATGTTAATATGACTTAAATATATGTAATGTACATAGTATCTCAATTCTATTTCTTTGCTTTATCTATTTGTATTTTCTTTTTGTTCATTCCAATCAATCTGAAATAAACGAAAGGCGGCTCTTACAATTTTCGAATTTCTTGATTTCTGATTAGTTTCAATATGAATCCCGGTATCCATTAGAATCAAATCAATGAAAGAAAAACAAACTAGGGCGTATATTACTAAAAGAAAATCAAGTTAATAAAAGAAAATGAAATATGAAAGAAATAAAGTAATCTTTTTTTTAGCATTCCGAAGAAGTAATTGATTGAGCGGTTGACAGATGATCCAAGGAGTTCTATGGTACCTTCTTCAGATTTCAAAAGGGGTACCCCAGCGATTTTCAACCCCTGAGCCATGATATAAACGAGTCAATAAAGCATAGCAGAAATCTAATTTCTAATTTAGAAAATAATAAAACAAGTGGTAAGTGCGAAATATGTGACTTGACCTAGGCACAATCTTATTATTATTAAATCGTGAACTCCTTTCTTTTCTCTTTGAACAGTAAAAAGGCCAATAAAAAAAATAATAAAGTAAAAAGGAGTCCGGTTTTCCGCGTTCTTCCTCATTGTACATATATAACTCCGGGAAGGGCCGGTTCAGAAAAACGAAATAGAAAATTTAGGAAGACTTCGGTTGGAATAAAATTCCTATTATCCATATCCCCTTTCCTTTCAAAATAGGAATAGGGGAATTTGTGAAATATCTGTTTTATTTGGTTTGGATTCTGAAAGAGTATTATTCATATATATTATGAATTGTATTCTATTCATAATATAATCGAATACAATTACCTCGCTAGAATCCAAGACAATAGAATTCCGAAATGAAGATATTTTGATTAATTCAATTTCGAAATTATAAATGGAATTAATTTACTGATGGAATTAAATTACTGATGGAATTAAATTACTGAATTAATTATATTAATTATTAAATAATTAATATAATTAAAAAGGCTTTGCAGAACGATCTAGAAAAAAAGTGATACAGTTTGATTTCCCAACTCAATTAGTAGTATCTCTAGAGTCCACTTCTTCCCCATACTACGAGCGAAAGGGAAAATGTAAAGACTACCATTAAAGCAGCCCAAGCGAGACTTACTATATCCATGTGAATTATGTCCTCTATCTCTATGAATATGAAGAAATTATTCCATTATTGTTTCCTAATAATAGTGGAATCACTGGTGCAGAGTCAAAAAGGGATTCTGACCCAACGCCCTTGATGAAAGACTCCAATAAATATGAAACGTTCCAATAAATCCACTTAGAACAAGTTCGTATATGATTTCTAGTCGAATCGGTAAAACGAAACAAAATACACAGCCGCACTTTTCTTTGGAAGTATCAAAGGGAATGTGACCTAATATGTAGTAATTATAAGACCTCTTCATTTTTTTTTGTTGCCCTTGATTATCATTAAGTATCATCATCATTAAGTAAAAGCCAATTATCCATCCAATCGAATATTGATTGAATGCTCGTGCGCTCAGAGACTCTCATGAGTCTGTATACTCTGTATACTGTATACAAAGTATCTCCCGCCCCTTCCATAACTATTAATTCGATTCTCCCTAGGGCTATTCAATCTAATTCAAGACCTGGTCAGTAGACCCTACATTAGTAGTGGAAATAAATCGGTAATTCTTGATTTGATATGATAGCACTTCCACTACTATAATCTTTCCGTGAATTCTAAATCCAAGGATTGACAGCACTTTAATTTAAAGAACAGAAACCCCAGCTATTTAAAATCAAGAAAGTGTCAAGAGTCGCGTACTTTGCTGCAAAAGATTCGGCGAGTTATACCAGCCAAGCAGAATAAGGGATTTCGAGTCTTATCGTTTGTTGATCAGGCGACACCCAGATTTGAACTGGGGAAAAAGGATTTGCAGTCCCCCACCTTACCGCTCGGCCATGCCGCCAAAACGATCCAAAATAGATGAAAATATCCCCCCTTTGCTTGTTTTGTTTTGGGGGTACTCAATGTCTTTTTTTTTGTACTTCCCTCTGAAATCTCGTTTTTCTTAATTCCTTGCCTAAAAGAAATCTGTCCCTTTTTATTTTTTTGGAGCGGCTCCATTTCTGCAATTGATTTTATAGTATCTCAAAACACACAATATCTTAATCCCTCTCTTTTCTCTTTCTTTTTTTCTATTGAAAAAAGAAATGTGTATTTTCAGTCACAAAAGCCAAAATTCAGGCCAAATTGGAACCATTAACTAGTGACCGTAATTTCATGACCGACTCTTGGATTAAAATTGGAAAGTGTGTTTCCTAATGATAAATGATAGAAGAAAATCAAAATGGATACCTACCTAATCGGCATTGGTTTTTTTATAGAAAAAACCCTTCTCAATTTCAATTATAACAGCAATTATGAGTATATGTAAACCCCAAACATAAATCGTTTCGCGGCGAGCTTCTAGCTTATCGGTTATCTTATCTGTGTATGATGCCTCTCTATAGGGAATTTGCCGAAAGCGGATTGGAATATGGAATATCATAACAATGGTATAAATTGAATTTTTTTTTTCTATACAAAACTCCGTAAGTCTAAGTGGAATTTATCGCTTCGTTTCCATTTGTATCTGTCTCTTAGAAATTCCAATTTAATTAAGTATAAAATCATCTTTTTCCCCCGTTCATACGTATTTCATACATTCCATTTATATGGAGTTGGGTCAAATTTCATGTGATTCAGTAAACAGAATCTAAATTCCAGCATTCTGCATAGAATCATATGAATCAATGCAGAATGAGAAACGAATGGTATTTTTTGATAAATGGGAAATTCAAAATGCTCGGAGATGGAAATGCGGGAATGTCTACAATACCTGGGTTGAATCAGATACAATTTGAAGGCTTTTGTAGGTTCATTGATCAGGGCTTAACAGAAGAACTTTATAAGTTTCCAAAAATTGAAGATACGGATCAAGAAATTGAATTTCAATTATTTGTGGAAACATATCAATTGGTAGAACCCTTGCTAAAAGAAAGAGATGCTGTATATGAATCATTCACGTATTCTTCTGAATTATATGTATCAGCAGGATTAATTTGGAAAAGCCGAGGGGATATGCAGGAACAAACAATTTTTATTGGAAACATTCCCCTAATGAATTCTTTGGGAACTTCTATAGTAAATGGAATATACAGAATTGTCATCAATCAAATATTGCAAAGTCCCGGTATCTATTATCGGTCAGAATTGGGCCATAATGGAATGTCGGTCTATACAGGCACAATAATATCCGATTGGGGAGGAAGATTCGAATTAGAGATTGATAGAAAAGCAAGGATATGGGCTCGTGTGAGTAGGAAACAGAAAGTCTCTATTCTAGTTCTATCAGCAGCTATGGGTTCGAATCTACGAGAAATTCTAGAGAATATTTGCTACCCCGAAATTTTCCTGTCTTTCCTGACCAATAAGGAGAAAAAA